AAAACCTTTCCCTTCTAATTACTAATTAGAAGAAGGAAAAGGCTTACTATCTTTGGGATCTGATGCTACACCGCTGCTCAATACCTTAGGGGATCAACTCTATTACATAAGTTGATTCCTAACTTTTATCTCATATCATGACATAAATAAGCAGTCCTTATTGTATCGGCCCAAAACCTCACGAATTGATCTTTACGGCGCTTCCTCTATCAATTAGATCCTTTATCCATAGAATTATCTAGGCATACCTATTTCTTCCTATTTCAAATTCTAAAATTCTATGAAGTTTATTTCTTTGCTACAGCTGATAAAAATCGTTGTTTTGGACGATAGATATGTAGAAAGCCTATTTTTTCTAGTATTTATTAACAGATTTGCTCTTTTTTTCCCTTTCTATAGTGGAGATAGTCGCACGTAATGACAGATCACGGCCATATTATTAAAAGCTTGTGGTAAGAATGGGTTTCGCTCTAGTGCACGAAAATAATATTCCAAAGCTTTCGTATGTTCTCCGTTTCTTGTGTGGATAAGGCCTATGTTATAGAGTATATAACTTCGATCATAGGGATCAATTTCTAGTCGCATAGCTTCATAATAATTCTGTAAAGCTTCTGCATAATTTCCTTCGGATTGAGCGGACATCCGTTACGGTCGTCATTCGATTTAAAGAATCTCCGTTTCAGAACCGTACATGAGATTTTCATCTCATACGGCTCCTCCTTTATGTACATAATCAGAATAATACATGGAATCAAAAAAGATTTAAATATTCTCATTATAAACTGAGCGGGGCTGGTGTTTTTACAAAAAATCTCTAGCCAACCTTCTTGTAAAAGATCTTTCCTTAACATCTAGTATGTTGGTACTAGATAAAATAAAAAAAGGTGACTCCAGCAATTTCTTTGTCTTAAACGCATCTTAATTTTCAGGAATAAGTCACTTCAACAGTCTTAGATGGTTATACGGGTATCCAAAACACGAACGAGATGGATGTTTGTTGTCCCAACCATTCTTGTTAATCCCGATCCTGATAAGGAAAAGGGATAATTTATAACAAAGTTTTCGTGTTGTTGATTCCTAGGAGTAGTGCCTCTTCCTCTATGCCTCCTATTAGTACTAGTGGAGTAAGTTTGACCTAACCCATAGGTGTAACCTTTCGCTCAATACTCTAGAATCGACAATTGAAGCATTTGAGGTTGCATTAATCGGGGATACACGACAGAAGGGCTTGTTTTATTTACAAACTTCACCTTCAACAAGCGTAGATTTATTTCAATAATCTTTTTCTTTCTATCCTGAATAATAATGTGTCTTTCTACTAAGAGTGGTAAAAAATATAAATAACTAAATTAAATTCTAATAAATTACTAATTACTAAATTTAATTTTAAATTCTAAAATAAAGAAAAATTTAAAATAAATAAATCAAAAATACAATAATCAAATCGCACCATCTCTGTAATAGGCGAATGCCTCTTTCTCGCCCGAAGTTGTCGGAATTATTCGTAATAAGATATTGGCTACAATTGAAAAGGTCTTATCAATAAAATTTCCATTTATTCGAGATCTAGACATAGGCAGAAATTCATTCTATAATTTCTTTTAATTACCTTTCGTGAGAAAAAAATCCCACAAACAACGGAATTTTACAATTTACAATACGAAATAACATAAAAACACACTCAGTAAAATGAAACTTCTATTCACAAATTGTTTCTTTTTGACAGGAATCAATAAAAACTAAGAAATATTTGAAGCCGATTGGATTTCATCCAAATGTAAATTAAAATTAAATATAAAATATAGTAGTATAAGAATATAGGAAACTATTCCGATTTCATCAAAGTTGAAGAATCAACGAATTTATCCTAATCTGTAGGATAATTCGAAAAGTTTTGATTGAATTATGATCCAAAGAGGAAAAAGAAAAGAATCGAATAATCGTTCAATGATGGATGAAAATAGAATAATAGTCTAAACTAAATAAAATCATGATCTAAGGGTAGCCATTAAACATAGTCTAAAAAAATGGATCAATCGGTGGAGTCGTTCCAATTCAGGGATTTAATTCGGTATAAATATTCGAAAATAAAGAATAAAGTCGGGAGTGCCATCTTTGTGAACATGAATAGATATCTTATATTTATTGTTTTAAACATTTTGTCCCACAAAATTATCTTTATCCCCAGCCTCCAAAGCCTCCAATAAGGGTTTGGCAAAGTTTTTCTATTTTTATAGTTAAAATAGAGTGTACGCACCTATCCAAAAACCTAATATGAATCACTATTCATTCGGTTTATGAACCATAATCATTACGTAGGAGAGATGGCCGAGTGGTTGAAGGCGTAGCATTGGAACTGTTATGTAGGCTTTTGTTTACCGAGGGTTCGAATCCCTCTCTTTCCGTACTCTTCACCTAATTCACCAATGTTATTGATCGCAATATATCAAATCAAATAACAATGGACACCATTATTCCAAAAGTTAGACCTTTCTTTGAT